GAAATGGATGCTCGAGTTATTACATATATCATGATCGATACAGAAATGGATCGAGTCATCTGTTCCTTTACCCAAGAAAAAGTATTTCTATTTTGCATGTCCAATCATGGATCTCGGAATTTCTACAATAAATTAGATAGGGAACTAGTAAAGTTCCCTATGCACGAGTCTGTCATTGTACTGGAATAGTTGTACTGTAATATAGGACGAATACCTTGAACTGGTAGAAATAAAATATAAAGAATTAAGTAAGATTCAAAATGGTTTCTTTATAAAGGAAGAAAGATTCTGATTTATTTGATTGATATCAGGAGATCAAATGAGTTCTTCATTCATTCATTGAATGATAAATGACTACAAGCGAAGGAGATACACGATTTAAATAATGGAAAATCCAATATTTCACAATTGTATCTAGAATAACTGGAAAGGTGGAAACAAGACCAGATATAATTTGATCGTTATGAGCCAATCCAAAATCATTGTAGAACGAACCAATTATTAGTTCCCAACCATGAGTCGAGTGAAATCCAATCCATAAATCAGTAACTAAAAGAATCGAAAAAGCTTTTATTGTGTCACTTAAGTTATAGAGGAATTCCTGAACCCAAGAATTAAGAATGACAAGTTCCTCATTACCCAAAATAAAATAACCACTTAGAATAGCGAAAGAGATTATATTTGTCGAGAAATGCAAAATGATATGGAGATGATATTCATTGTGTGTTTTGACCAATTGTATCGTTTCCTTGTGTATTCCTATACGAAGTTTTTGTATATGTGTCTCCGGGTACTCCTTTATCATTTCGTCCAACAGAAAGAGTTCTTCTAATTCTATGAATCTTTCTAGAACGTTTTTCTCTTGAATGATATTCAAGAGAGTTTTGGATTGCCCGGTATTCCACCAATTTGTAACCCAAAGTTCCAGACATTTATTAAATGAGAGAGAAACCCACCAGGGCAAAAATACTATAGATACAAGATATGGGAAAGAAGGCAATGCTTTCTTTTTTTTCATTTTTTATCTGTGAATTGAATCCTTAATGAACCTGCTTCATTCGTTGACTCTATATGATATTTCTCTGAAGCACGAGTTCTATAACAAGGTATTGAACCTATGGGTCTATTCATTCCAATTTTTGTGTCAAAATTGAGTTTAGTTCTTGGATCTAGAAGGAATATAGAAATGGGATAAGGGTTCGCCCTTTTCGGATAAAAATGCAAAATCAATATTATTCCTAGATATCTCAATTGGGCAAATTTAAATGGGCAAATTCGAAGCAATTTCATCTTCATTTGTTCCTTTCTATGAATACTCGAAAACCCACTTAAAATAACGAATCGGATTTAGAAACGAAAACCCCCCTCAGTTAATTATTTCGAAATGTTTCACCGCCTAGCCACAACCAAGGAAAAAAGGTATCATCAAAATTTTGGGCCTAAAAAGATGAGATGAATTCCGTATTACGAAATAAATGTTCGGATATATTTGATGAATCCCTACTTATTATATTAGCCTTAGATTAGCCTTTTTTCTAGTATAAATTTTCTAGTAGAAAAGAATTGAGTTGGGATCCATACGCATATGAAATACTTTTGGTATACAAATGGTATACAAAAATTTCTTCTTTTCTTAATTTTCTTCTTTATTATAGTATAGTTTATTATAGTTATTCCATATATGCCCTCCTGCTTTTTTGGTTTATTCTATGGGAGTCGCCACGACAAAGGAAGGAGGAAATAGAATAATCTAACATGTTTTGTTCAAATGAACATTCCAAAAAGACTTCAATTATATTAAAAAGGGAATTAGCAAGTTCCTTCCCCCATGCCGAGAAAACATTTATTCTTTATTGTGTTCAATTCATTTCAAAATACTTCAATTGGTACGCCCAAGAAATAGGCCAATTCGGCAGCTTTTTGTTCAATTTCTCGTGGAGTAAAATTCTCATCAGTACGAGTCAAGGGAATGGCCCCTTGACCTCTGATTTCCATATAAAGGACACGACGAGGATAAAGACCCTCTTTAACCTCAATTCTGATTGATTGGATATCTCTCATAAGGAAGCGAAGGAAGATGCGACGATTTATTCCAGGAAATCCCCAACGAAAAATGCACACAATTCCTTCTTTTCTATCGAATCGGTCATAACCACTACCTACATTCCACAAAATTGTGCACCACAAATAGGAGCTAACGAACAGACCTGCGATCCCGTAAAAAGACATCACGATTCCTTGTGGAAAAAAAATAATTTGCTGAGACGGAAATATGGATATCAGATTCCTACCAAGATAACTGGAAGTTCCAACCGCTAAGAATCCTAGTGAACCTAAAAAAAGGATACAGGCCCAGCAAAAATTACTTGTTTTTCGAGACCCCCTTATAAGTTCTATCCATATATGTTCTGATCGCCAATTCATACTATACTAGATCCAGTTGCATTCGATTGGAATTGAGAGAATAACCCAAATTTGACTTTACCTTTCTTGATCCCGAAGTAACTTTCATCAACTAGCACTATTCTGATGTGTAGTAATTGGTTAGATACATTGACTTTCTATTAAAAATATTTACTGATCCGTTTTTAACCAGCTATATATATATACATGCATTTATGCAGATAGCATGTATCCGCATACATAACAGTTCTTTCATTTGTGTGTGGAAAGAGCCACATATCGTACCATATTGCACTAAAAAAATATCTGTATTATGATACAGTGTTGAAATAAATTGATAGGATTTGGTCCCATTGGATCTAGACAATCTTATTTTTTTGGACATGAAGAGATAAAGAAGCCATTGCAATTGCCGGAAATACTAGGCCCACTAAAGGCACAAAAATAGAGGGTAAGTTGAGATCTGTCATAGAATGGGTGCCTCGATTTAATATTTGTATCTATATATTTGTATCTATTAGAAAGATATCTTATGATATGATAAGTATATCTATTATAAGTAATATTAGGTAATATTGACTATTGTATTTTATATAATATTATACTACTAAGTATATATAAACAATTAAGTATATATAAATATATAATTTATAAATAATATATTTATATTAAAATAGAAATTTGAAATATAAAAATAATATTAAAATATTAAATTTTAATAAAAAAAAGGATAGATAATAAGTGCAAAAATGTAGAACTAAATTAAGTGTACCTATTTTCTACACGAATATAAATAGGGTAATCTTCTTTTACAAATTTGATTATTCTTCTTCTCCCATCCTTATGTTCTTTCTATCTTTCTTTCTAATCTAATAAGGAGTTTTTTATTTAAAAGGAGTTTTCTTATGAAAATTAAGTTCATTATGAATTCGCGACTCTAAATAATAGGATCCAACAAACAGGGATTCATAGTAAAAATGCGATAGATGTAGAAATTATTTTATTTCATTTCCATATTTTATATTTCTTTTTATTTTTAGATTTTTTTTTTATTATGATGAACTAAATACTTGTTCGCTACAAACAAAATAACTGAATCTAGTGCTATACTTTAATTTTTTGAATTTTGATTCAAGGGAAAGAAACCATGGAGCTGAAATAACTCACTTAGAACACCCTTTAAAGGATTACGTGGTACGATTGGGTCGAATAAGCCTTTATGGAATAAATACTCAGCCGCTTGTGAACCATCGGGTACTGTCTTATTCAATGTTTGTTCAATTACTCTTTTACCCGCAAATGCAATGTACGCATTAGGTTCAGCAATAATGATATCTCCCAACATACCAAAACTGGCTGTTACTCCACCGGTTGTAGGAGATGTAAGGACTGGTACATAGAATAACTTTTTAGTGGATTGGTAATCATATGAAGCAGAAGATATTTTAGCCATTTGCATCAAGCTCAAACTTCCTTCTTGCATGCGTGCTCCTCCAGAAGCACACACAATAATGACAGGTAGAGATCGATTAGTAGCATACTCAATCAAACGAGTGATTTTCTCACCTACTACAGATCCCATACTACCTCCCATGAACTGAAAATCCATAACCCCAATTGCTGTGGGAATACCGTTTAGTTGACCTATGCCTGTTTGAACAGCTTCAGTTAAACCTGTCTTTCTTTGATAAGAATCGATACGATCTTTATAAGGTTCCTCTTCTGAATGAAATTGAATGGGGTCCATAGAAACCATATCTTCATCCATAGGATCCCAAGTGCCCGAATCAATCGAAAGTTCGATTCTATCTGAACTACTCATTTTCAAATGATATCCACACTGTTCACAAATATTCATTTTTGACCTAAGAAGTTTTTTATAATTTAATCCATAACAATTTTCGCATTGAACCCATAAATGTCTGTATTTTTTATTTATATCGAAATCATTAGATCTTCCTCTTATATTGAAATCACTGCCATTATTACGAGTTCTTATACTAAAACTTCCACTTTCACTACCACTTACATTTTCAGTACAAATGAAACTATAAATGTAACTGTCACTGTAATTGTCAGTACCACCTGAAATGGAACTATTAATACTGACTTCAAAACGAAGATAACTATTAATGCAACTATTAATGTGATTAGTCCAACTAGATTGAGTATCATACATGTAATGATAATAGTAGTGATTGTTTCTCTTAGACCCCCTATTCAAAAAACTAGAAAAAAAACCTTCTAATTCACTCAGAAAAGAACTATCATTGTCAATCTCAAAACTATGATTTTCAATATCAAAATATACGGAATAACTGTCACCATTACTATCCCTAACTAAAAAAGTGTCATCAGAGATCAAACTCCAAATATCCCTGATACCAAATAAATAATCAACATTACTGAAACTATAACTAACACTATCACTCCAATTTTTCTCCGTATCATTTAGAAGGGGTTCATCACTTCCACTGGTATGGCCAATAGCATCAAGACTTTCCATTGATTTACTTAAACCATACCTATGTTCTAACTTTAACTTCTCGTTAGACAACATCGAATTGAACCACCATTTTTCCATAGAATCTTCCTGC